GGTGAATATAGATCTGCTAATCTCTAGCCGGCTATGCTCTCTTTGCGTCTGCTACTAGATATGCTTCTGGCTCTGCGTTATGGGGCCACTCGGTCAAATGCCTTTGCCCGTCTATATTTTTGCTACTGAAGCAGCTCATTTTTCACTAAAAACTAGTGGTGGGTAAGGTAAGCGTTCTTTCGTCCTAAGACCTAGCTTCTGTTGTCTTTCGTAAGAATATACTCGTTTGATATTTATTTACCACCTTCCGAAAGAGCGCTACTCGCGGGCCAGCTCGATAAGCAGAATGGAGTGGCTCGACTGGTCAATCCAGAAAGTGTTAACCGCCTTCCAAGACTCCTACTTCGTAACAAGTGAGAGGGACGCTCGCGCACAAGTACCATTCTTGAGTCGCTTTGCCGAAGACTCCTCGCGTTTCTTGGTTAGAGAGTCAAGGGCGGTGTAAGCGGTTCCCCCTTTCCACCCCTCTTTCAATCTGCCAATCAATTCCCAAGATGAGATGAACTTGCGATATGAATATATAATTAACGATCCGTGTGTTTCAAAGTCCGAAAGACCTCTTGTTAGAGCATCTACTGACCCCAAAGGGAGAGGATACCCCGTATACCGACTTTTTTCGATCTATGCGGCCGGAAACGTATTGCTTTAAGAATCGTACTAAACTTATCGAGAGATTTACCAATTGAGCTGCCCGAACATAAAAAATTGTAGGAGGTTTGAATCTGGCTTTGCCGCGACTTCAAAGTACAATTATTCAGAGGGTAGTCAATACTGAAGAAAGAGAGGTAGGCCTGTCCTTGGTTGAGGCTTTCGAGGAATGAATAGATGGATGATGGTTATCTGGAATCTGGAAGTCTCATTCCCGCCCAAGTCTCTATGTGCCCAACAACCAAAAAGGTAGATGAACCAGGAAGTCACTTATGGCCTTCTAAAGGCCCACCCCGGTGTACACATCAGAGACAGAAAAATATGTTTCCTGCAAGAACAAGTGGTCATAGAACTACTAGTAACCTACTTAATCCCTCGCTTAGGGCATCGATACCGGTGGAAGGATCTCCACCAGACCGAGAAGTGCTCGCAAATAGAGAAGAGAGCTCGAATCGCGTTGTTGCAAGAATGAATCTTCTTTATTTTTAACCACCTTCTCTGAACGTTGGTAATGACTAAACAGCCTTTGACCACTAAATAAGGCACCTGACGATAAGTGATTCTATTGATTTCACGCACCAAGCATTTTATGGAGGAGGCATTGGAAGAGACATAGTAAAGTTCGTCTGATTACTATCACCTAAAGGCACCCACTCGGTCTAGTCATTTTAGTTTATTTCACCCCCTTTTTTCTTCGGCTTCCCTTGCCCAGGGAGGTCGCACTGCTTCCATCCGAGTAGCGCCGGTGGAAGTCCGAATGGAGATCCGATACCCCCCACAGGGCCAGTGGCAACTTTTCGGGCCAATCTCGATATGTGTCTGTCATCTTCCGCAGGATCTGACCTATGTTTTTATGCCTCCACTGTTCTATTGGTCTGAGGCCTGTACGGCGAGGGTTTGTGCTGTTGTATCTGATACCGGCTGCTCAACTGATTTTTTGAGGTGAGATCCCAGATCTGAAATTAGCTCGTGCGGTACTCCATATCTGCAGATTATGTTTTCTTTAATGATCTTGGCCTATTTCAGTCTTTGATAAGATGCCGCTCCTGGTAAAGTAATCAATTGTGCCACTAAGATGTATTCGTGTCCATTTGATGCTTTGGGTGTCACCTTTCCGATGATGTCAATTCCCCATGTGCAAAATGGCCATGGAGAGGTAAGATTGTGAAGTAACGCCTGAGGCACATGAATAAAGTTTGCATGAATCTGACACTTGTGGGACTTTTTCACGTACTGATGGCAATCGTTCTCCTCTTTTCATTGCCCTATTGAGTAAGGGTCGGTGTTTGCAAAAATGTCGAGCCAGTAGTGACAATGGGGGAGCTGGACACTAGTTGTGCTAGTGGAATGACCTAGTCATAGTCAGCCCGAACCGTTTTGCGGTTCTAGAGGACCCTGAACAATAAGAGGCAAAGATGCCAGATCTGGACACTTCAGAACAGGAAGAGATTGCTCAGGATGAGTGTCTGGGTAACAAAGCCGAGAAGGGTGTAGTCAAGGTAATTTTATTTCGAAGAGCCCATAGAAGCTGGAAGAGAGTAAGCTTAGTGCCGAAAGGAACAAGCAACTCCTGAGCTACTAAAACAAGAACTCTTTCACTCGGGCGACTTTTCTTATCGGGCAAGTTGCCACCCGTTTGTTCAATACCCTAACTCTAGTAAGTCGCTTAATCTGTCGAGAAGAACCGCGGATCGGACATGTAACCAGTCTTCTCGGAAAGACGGCTGCTCTGTGAACAACCCCTAGTTGCCTCCAGCTGCTGTCTGAACTGCCACCTCTGCTCCAATACATAAGCTCCAGCTGAAGCTCCGTCCCATTCATCACTGCTTTCTGTTAAAAAGAAAAGAGCAGCTCCTCTCCGATCTAAGTCCTCTCTCTAGTCAGAAATAGCGTAAATTAATCAGGATGGATCGACAGGCTTTCCAAACCAAACCTACTGGTCTCTTCCTGCATTGCTGCCTGGCCCATCACCTTGATATGATGCACACTCGGTAAGGTCTTACCATCCCCCCTTCAATATCCATATTCTGGGAACCTCGGACTTTACCCCGGATCGCCAGCTAAGGCCTTCTACCGCAGCGGACCCACAGGCCAATGCCAATCTCTCAGGGGAGGTTCTCTTTCATCCGTCTTTCCTAGGTGCGCATCTCCATCTACTAAAAGTAGGGGTGGTTGCCATAGATAGATTGGGTCATTCGTAACCAGAGCAATAACCGATGCTACAGCTATACGTGGCGGCCGCACACGCTGCTTTGTTTAACAAGCATCACCCTTCCTTTCTTTTCCCAGTTCACCTACTCCAAACACGAATAATGTTAAGCCCTACCAATCCGCCTACATCACCACTTTTGAAGGAGGATCGGGAACCGCACCGTAGCGTCCCCTAAAGGCATAACTGACAGGTTCTGTTCTATCTGCCCATCCGAGTCATCCCGTACTCCAAAAAAGCAGAGGTGAGGTTCCGGAGAGTGGGACGGATCTACCTGGCCAAGGTGCCAATATAAAGTGGTTCTCCGAAATGTTGAAAGATGCTCTACCTGCGGTACCTAACTAGCCTTTCACTACAGCTGTTTCATCAATATCCGATGTAGCGCATTCTCCCTCTTTCGCATATCTTCAAAACTGTCAGATAGCTAGTAAGTAGTTCTCGTATTTCCAGTTGTGATAGTTGTTGTCCGAGCTCTGTGATTCAAGACAAAGAATATAGGCTAGAGTTGCTTTCCCGAATGAAAAGGGTATAGTGGAATCTCCGAACGAACACTACGAATCTGTATGCTCGTGCTTTCCGGGAAGGCAGGTCCGGTTAGTTCTTCTCCAATTAGCATCTCGCCTGATCGTCTGCTGAGTTAATAGCAGCAAGTGCTAGTTCAAGTCAGTAATCATTTGATGCGCGGGATCTTGACTGTGACGAGTAAGAAAAGAAGGTTGAAGTACTACGGATATCGGAGCTTTAGTTTAAGTGATTCAAATCAGTGAACTGTACTCGTCCAAGCCAGCGGGTAAGATGAACCAGACCGGGCAGGTGAACGAACAAGGAAAGTAGAGGATTCGGATAGGCGAGTCAAGGCGTTTGTGTGAAAACTCTATCTGTCTCAAATAGAGATGGGGAAAGCGACTCTTTTCTTTTTCACCAGGGATCCGATCCCAGTTGATTGATCTCGACTTTACCAGCTCATGAACGGCATTCGTCAGACTTGAGCAGTAGGTTTCGACTCGGTCAGCTGTCTTGATGAAGATTGACTTCAGCCAAAGAGAATGAATTGACTTCGGGTTCGCACCCGATCAACGAAAATCAATCCACATAGAAAAAAATCGAAATCGTTCAGTACGCACAGTTTCCATTTTCGATTGAGAAAGCGGCGGGCCCTCCCCAATAGTGCACCAAAACGGGGCCGGAGAGAGGGTAAACCTTAGATCGGCTAAGATCGAATTGAACTGTCTTTGATTGAGCGACTCCTGCCCGATTTTTATTTCCGGGATCAATTGACTTTTATGAGTATCCAGCGTCGTAGCGCGTCTCTTTATATAGAGTCGTTCCTTCCGTCTCTTTCAAGTTAGTGAAGTGAAACTCTGGACGGGGAAGAAGCCGTCAATACTGGATAGTTTTAGTCATTGATTTTATGGTTAGTAAGGTACTAGTTCAGTTATAGTGCTGGAAAACTCAGATGCTACACACATGGGCTGGAAAGTCTCTCCTTTATGTTCTTTACATTACAGTTGACCGACTCAATCCATCAATGTTTTACCCCGCCTACATATCCAACCTGTGAAGCTGGAGCTGAGCGAGAATCGGATTCTGATACTCGAAACAACTCGGCACTCACATCGGTAAAATATCGTCTAATAGATAGACCTGGAAATCGATGCTTTCTAGCTCCTCACTTCCGGTCGGTGCGCCTCCCCTTTTTGTTTTCTTTGATTCACAAGCTGGAATTGAACCAGCATCCCCGGTTGCTTTCCCGGCGCACTTCCCTTTATTTATTGTTATAAAAAAGACTGACCCCGCAAGGAAAAGACAGAAGACGTACGCAGCTCAGAAAGTATGTTCAATTCTCCGGCGCGAAAGGAAGAATGGAATTACAGAATGCCATCATATAGAAGGATTGATACATTACTACAAGGAAGAAAGTCGATGATCACGTAGGGCGAATGAATCAAAGAAAGGGAAACTTCTCCATCCCGAGTGACTTCTTGAATCTTTGAATAGAGAGCCCCATTAACCAGACAAGCTGGAGGAGACAAGCTACCTCACATAAAGGATGACCAAGGGCCAGTTGACGCAGCAAGCTAGAGCTATGAAACCGCCCCTTTCTCATTTAACTCGTCGGATTATGAATGAGATATTCAGACGTCAGCTTGAAGGCTACGATTCCGTTCTTCTGTCTAGCGGAGCGAGCGAACCACTAGATGATCCATACTTCGCATTAAACCGTGACCAACATGTCCCGCCCGAAGGCACAACTATGAGACCAACCTGGTTGCGATGTCATTGATCGGATCCCCCTTCTAGAAAGAAGAAGACGGAGAATGGCCCGTCTTCGTGATCCAGCATAAGTCAAAAAGTTTCTTCAACCCGCCTCTTAAGGGAGAGGAGACAGTGGGGGCTACTATGTTATCTGACACCCCTCTGGATGATGAATGCGAGAAATCAAACTAACCGAGATCGAACCTTAAGATTTGTTTGAGCTTTCCGTACGACTGGCAAATAGAGTCATTCGCTCAAAAAAGAGATTCTAGGAATAGGTGCTTGGCATATCGCAACTTCCAGGCCTTTCCCAACTAGTTTGCCTTCTTCTTTCTTAGTAGAATATGTGGCCAAGCGGGTTACAAGAGGTTATAAAATATGCTTCTCACGCTAAGACTAGTACGTTGTCTTTCTAATCCGCCTTTAGCGCATGCCTCGGGCGTCCCTATTTCCTTCTGTCAATCGGATCAATCGACTTTCGTAAAAGGAAACCGAAAAGAGGCAACAAAGAATGCTCGCGAAAGTTGGTCATTTCTGGCTCGTTCTAACAAGATATTTGTATTGGCTGGCAGTAGTGTTTGCGCGGAGGTATACGACGCTATATGAGAATTCCAAGGATTTATAGGTTTGATGAAATGTGGTAGGTAAGCACATGTTTTCTTTCTTTGCGTGTACGGTATTAGTTGGTGCCAGTGGGATGAAAATGGCTTTTACGCGAGAAAGGGCCGGCGGGGACCCTCTTTTTGTATTCTGATTTGGAGATTTTGTAACAGATACGGGATCAGTTCTGGCCTTATCGGAATCCGTCTTTCCTCCTATGCTTCACTACGGAGACCTGCGCGAATGCTATGAGACAATACGAGTTTCCTATCTGACCGCATCGGAGGGATTCCAGACTACTAATTGAGTGACTTTATTATGAAGCATCTATTGTTTCATACGATCGTTGACGGTGAGAGGAGAAATGAAAGATTCTCGTATGAACTTAATGGCGGATAAACTGTCGTCAGCTCACTGTCTGTCCATACAAAAAGATAGTAATTGACGTTACATCTTATGTATAATTGTGCGGGAAATTGCATTGACGTCCTTTTACGAGTGGCGTCCCAATACAGAAGAAGCGCAAAACCTTACCGGCCGGTTCGTCTAGAAAGATAAATAAAGCGGTCACTCTATAAGTGGCTGGTTATTACCTGTTCCGCCTCGTACATGAACGGATACTTAGTAATGAATGTTGGGACGTTATACACGCAGCTAAGACATTTCAAAAAATGAAAGTATGTTCTCGTTCTTGTCTCCTCCCCCTCCATAAACCGCACGCCACACCTGGGGAATTGGGTTCTCCTCTGAGAGCGTGCAGGGGATATTGTGTGAATAAGTTGCGCAGATGTTCTTGAAGTTGTTTAAGTGACTGATAATGAGCTCAAAAAGTCTCTTTTAACTGTCCCTTTCTTTCATTGTTTGATAACTCTTTCGCCTATTAGTAGTTCACCGGGAGACAGCGGGGGCAGTCCGTAACGAGAAGTATGGCCCAATTTATCAAGTCTTTTACATTTCCTGGATCAACTTAGAATGTATTGTACGTCCATTATTTAGATCCCTACGTTCAATCAGATCTAGGTTACCCATAACTCTCAAGGGTAAAACGTGAGTCCGCGGGCCTCATATATCGGTCAGATGGGGTACCCCGATGGAGACACGAGGCTCTATTTAGCTGCCACCTACTCGCTAACAATGAAATGAGTAGACGGCTTTTTCATAAGTAACTCAGCGCATGTGTGTCAAGTAGTCCAGAGGGAAATGAAAGAAAACAAGATAAAAGAAAGATCATGCAAGCAATGAGCCAACATGCGGACTATGATCCATTACAAACAACGATTTCTTTCTGGCTTGCTGCACAGCTGTAGGAACGGATCTGGACAAAAACAATAAGGAACTGCTCCTCTGGTAGAATCAAAATCGGGGAGCGGATCTTACCGGGACTCACGGGAGAAAGAAATACCTATGAATACATTTGCAGCGAGACTACCTGTATGCCGAGTGGCTCGTTTGAAGCTAACGCCCTGTCATACACAGATCCCCGGGAGGCGTCTTTCCACACATGGGTCCTTCTCCCCGCTTTGCCATCAGTATCGCGAGTCTCTTTGTTGAGTGGGATGATCGCAAAGTCCCAAAAGCATCCGTTTTCTGGGAGAAGAAGGCGGAGGCCACTATTTCAATGAAATTCTCCTGTACCGCTTCAGTCTCACGATTCACCTCGAGATCAAATTGAATTGCACAAAACGCTTTTTCCCGGCTCTTCGTAGCACAAATTCTTTTCTATGAAATCAAATAAGGTAGATCCGATTTCACCTCTGGGATTAAGGCTGCGAGAAAGCGGGCGTTCATAATAAAGCCGTCTATTTCATTGTAAATAAAGCAATGTCTTTTTTACGCTTTGCGACCTACGTACCATGGACCCATAGAGAGTCGCTATCAAGCGTTCTGCTGCAATCCTATTTGTTGAGATTGCAGTGGAATTTCAGTGCCATGAGTCGATCCGCGGCATCGGCCGTAGGGAGCTTGTCTGGATAGGTGGAATGAGAAATCTCCGGTAGGCGGGAATGGATTTCTTTCAATCGGACGGAGCGAAGACCAGCTGCGATTATGGAAGATCGGTCAGGTCATTACGAGTTCAAAAAAGACCGATTTGACCGCTAGGCGAAATAAAATTATTTCAAAAGTGGAGGCTCCGAAGGAGTAGAGCGAAAATGAGAAAGTCAGAAATCACCCCTAGGTGAGACGTAACTTTTCAAAATTTAACCCGTAAAAAAAAGGGCTTTCCACGTAGGTGGAATAGCCGCTTTTACTGAGCACAATGCTATATCTGCGATCAATCTGTTCGGTAGGCATTTACCCTTATATTCAAAAAGAAGTCAGGTTTCCCCAATAGCTGAGATTGGTACTGGAATTCGCGAATCGATGCACCCCAAACTATTCCATTCCATGAGCTATTGGAGATCGGGTGCACTTCGTGACACCTCCATGGATGATTTCAACACATTTGACTTCGTAACCTTAGCGGCCGCCGTTCTTTCAGAACCGTGCTTTCACTCTTTTGCGCATTCCATTTTGCGACATGCTATCCCCCGGCAGGTTATTCATTCCATGAATTCATATGGTTCACCTCCGCATTTGGTTACAATCGCATTTTCCTGTGTGCTATCCCCATCTTTATAAGAAAGGGCTTATTCATTCTCTGAATTGATCCTTTTCACCACCTGTTTTATACTGGAGCGCATTCTCGCTTGATTCATCTTTATAAGCAAAAGCGGTCCACCGGGACACATGAGTAGTAAGTAAAAGCGAGATTTGGGTCAGCTTGAGAGGGCGTCCCATGCCATGAATGAGTTTTAGAGGGCAATCGGGGGGCTCTCGGTGAATTGCGAAGAGATCTTATCATTACGGTGGAATTAGATCTATTTTGAGAACTTGTCTTGGAATTCTAGGTCTCACGATTTCCCCTCTTTCTGACAGGTGCGACTATTCTCCAACCAAGCCTATATGATGATCTTAGTAAGGCTTTATTTGGGGACACACGCATCCGAATAAGCAAGAGTTAGTTACTCACTCTACAAATTAGTATATTCCCCCCTCTTTTTTATGGGAGTCGTATTCTCCCCGACATGCTATTACTTAGAAGTCAAATATGGGTAGCCATGCTCTAGGAATTGTGCTATTTCACCTCCACTCTCTGACAATAGCATTCTCCAACAGTCTATCTACCCGTCTAGTTCTCCCCTGATGGAACGCCTTCCCCCCGGCATGTTATCTACATCTTCAAATGGCTGCTCGGATACCAGACCAGAGTTCCGCCTATGGCACCTCCGCTATAGTAACCAGATTCTGTTATTACATGTATAAGGGCCTACGCCTTCCTTTCGCCTGCGGTGATTTAACGAAGCTTTTTTGTTGGCCGCTCTATCTTCATAGCTTTCTCGATACAGATATAAGGGTATTCGAGATATGGATAGATTTTGCAAAGTCGCCGCATTCATAGGGTTTGAGAATTTTCCGCATTACTAAGAAGAGAAGGGAACCTAATGTGCGGGGTGTAGTACGGGTGGCTTTTCCAGTCTCTCTGCTTGAGTAGTTTCTGAAAGAAAGGTTTTTAGACGGGTAAATCTGTAATAAAATAAGATGGACGCCGTGGTAGAGAAAAGGCACAAAAGGTGGGGACTCTTTTTTGCATTTTTAGGATGGAGAATCTTATTAATGATTAAAAAGGAAAGGGTTGTAAAAGAAAGGGCGCCTCAATGTAATAACCAGCCATTTTTGGCCCAAGAGAATCTTTTGGATCTGCGGCAACTAGGTCTGGGCCTGCCGGTAATGGAGAAGACAGAGCGGTTCTAGTCTCCGAAGGGTCCCTCCGAACAAGAAGAATTAGAAGAAAAGGTATTTTGGTTTTCAATTCTTGATAGTTCCTAAGGCGAAGACCAATTCTTTTCTTTCAGAACTTTAGAGCAGTTTGACTCATCTATCTTACCCTCATACTTTTTCCTTTTCCTGTCCGTCTAGAATCCGACTTCTCCTTCGGAGCCTTACTCAAGCATAAGTGCAAGTAAACTATCTATCTTAATTTTATTCAATTATAAATTCTTCAACTAGTCATTTTGCGGGTTGGGCGACTCTTCTTTTTTGTCGATGGAGCCGCTTTCCCTCATTCCACTCGTCCAGCCTTCTTCACGAACTTGTACAATAGATGCCACAAATATAGCCAACTCTATTATCGAAGAAATAAGGAAACGGGCGACAATTTGGCACCAGATATCCGGGGGTGTAGAAAGAGCAGCTGTGAGAAGCGGAAAAACCATCAAAAAACGACGATTGTTCGTGAAGGTTTCGACA